CTCTTTCTAACTCCAGAGATAAATATTAGCCCTAACAAAGCTAGTTATAATGCTAAAAGATTAGAATCACAAAAAAGCATTTGGCAAATATTAAAAAGAAGGAATTCTCGATTAATTCGCAAATTACATTATTTTATAAAATTTTTCATTGAAAGGATATACATAGATATTCTTCTATGTCTCATTAATATTCCCAGAACCAATGCACAATTTTTTATTGAATCAACAAAAAAAATTATTGATAAATACGTTTACAATAATGAAAGAAATCAAAAAAGAATTGGTAAACCAAATCAAAAGAAAATTCACTTTATTTCGATTATAAAAAGGTCAGTTTCTAGTATTAGTAATAAGAGTTCACAGATTTTTTGTGACTTATCCTCCTTGTCACAAGCATATGTATTTTACAAATTATCACAAACCCAAGTTATTAACTTGTATAAGTTAAGATCTGTCCTTCAATATAACGGAACATCTCTTTTTCTTAAGAACGAAAGAAAAGATTATTTTGGTTTTGGAGCACACGAAATATTTCATTACGAATTAAGACATAAGAAACTTCGTAATTCTGGAATGAATCAATGGAAGAACTGGTTAAGAGGTCATTATCAATATAAATATTTATCTCCGATTATATGGTCTAGATTAGTACCACAAAAGTGGCGAAATAGAGTAAATCAACATTGTGTGGCTCAAAATCAAAATCAAGATTTAAGCAAATGGGATTTATCTCAAAAAGATCAATTAATTCATTACAACAAACAAAATGATTATGAAGCAGACTCATTAACGAATCAAAAAGAAAATTTTAAAAAGCACTATAGATATGATCTTTTATCATATAAATATATTAATTATGAAGATAAGAATAACTCATATATTTATGGATCACCATTACAAGTAAATAATAACCAAGATATTTCTTATAATTACAACACACATAAACGCAAATTTTTTGATATGCTGGAAGGTATCCCTATCAATAATTACCTAGGCGAAGATGATATTATGTATATAGAGTATATAAAGAAAAACCCGGATAGAAAATATTTTGATTGGAAAATTCTCCATTTTTGCTTTAGAAAGAAGGTCGATATTGAGGTCTGGATCAATACCAGTATCAACAGTAATAAAAATACCAAGACCGGGTCGAATAATTATCAAATAATTGATAAGAAAGGTCTTTTTTATCTCACACAAGATCAAGAAATCAAACCATCCAATCAAAAAGACCTTTTTGATTGGATGGGGATGAATGAAGAAATACTAAATCGTTCCATATCGAATCTGGAACCTTGGTTCTTCCCAGAATTTGTGCTACTTTATAATACATATAAAATGAAACCCTGGGTTATACCAATCAAATTACTTCTTTTAAATTTTAATGGAAATAAAAATTATAGTAAAAATAGAAATAGCAATAGAAAGCAAAAAGGGAATCTTTTTATATCATCCAACGAAAAAAAACTTTTAAAATTAGAGAATCGAAATCAAGAAGAAAAAGAATCCGCAGGACAAGTAGATCTTGGATCAGATGTACAAAACCAAGGAAATCTTGAATCAGTCCTCTCAAACCACGAAAAAGATATTGAAGAAGATTATGCAGGATCAGACTCAGACATGCAAAAACGTACAAAGAAAAAGCAATTCAAGAATCACACGGAAGCAGAACTCGATTTATTCCTAAAAAGATATTTGCTTTTTCAATTGAGATGGGATGATTCTTTAAATCAAAAAATGATCAATAATATCAAGGTATATTGTCTCCTGCTTAGACTGATAAATCCAAGAGAAATTTGTATATCTGCTATTCAAAGGGGAGAAATGAGTCTGGATCTAATACCGGTTCATAAAGATTTAACTCTTACAGAATTGATGAAAATGAAAAGGGGTATATTTATTATCGAACCAATTCGTCTGTCTGTAAAAAATGATGGACAATTTATTATGTATCAAACTATAGGTATTTCATTGGTTCATAAGAGTAAGTACCAAACTAATCAAAGATACCGAGAAGAAAGATATGTTGATAATAAGAATTGTGATAAATTCAGTGCAAGATGTCAAAAGATGATTGGAAATAAAGACAAAAATCATTATGATTTGCTTGTTCCTGAAAACATTTTATCGCCTAGACGTCGTAGAAAATTTAGAATTCTAATTTGTTTCAATTTGAGGAATAGGAGTGGTGTGGCTAGAAATCCAGTATTTTGCAACGGGAACAGCTGTAATAAATTTTTGGATGAAAACAAACATCTTGATAGAGATAAAAATCAATTAATTAAATTAAAAAAATTAAAGTTCTTTCTCTGGCCCAATTATCGATTAGAAGATTTAGCTTGTATGAATCGCTATTGGTTTGATACCAATAATGGTAGTTGTTTTAGTATGATAAGGATACATATGTATCCACGATTGAAAATTCGTTGATGTCACATTTTTTATATATCCTTACTAGATCTAGTATATGAAAGTAAACAAATGCACACATGCGATGTCTTACATTACATTCTGATGCATGATACTAATACGTATCAATTAGATTTTTTATTGATATTGATTAATTTTATTTCATAAACGAGGTATCCATAACGAAATAAAGATTATTGCGTATACTAGATTAAAATGACCGGCATAATAATATTATTATTATAATTATAATATTATTATATTACTGATGGGTAAAATTCAAATTTTTAAAAAAGAAAAAAAGGGAGGGAAGAGAAGATTTCGTTTTATGGTAAAAAACTTATTCATCTCAGTTATTTCTCAAAAAGAAGCAAATAGGGGATCTGTTGAATTTCAAGTATTCAGTTTCACCAATAAGATCCGAAGACTTACTTCACATTTGGAATTGCACAGAAAAGACTATTTATCTCAGAGAGGTCTACGGAAAATTCTGGGAAAACGTCAACGGTTGCTGTCTTATTTGGCAAAGAAAAATAGAGTACGTTATAAAGAATTAATTGGTCAGTTGGGTATTCGGGAGACAAAAATTCGTTAATTGGAAGAGTCCTTTTGAATTATTTGATTTAGTAGATCTTGAATTTTGATGAACTTCTTTTCGTTTTCAGCAATTCATGGAAGAATGAATCAGGGGAAAACCTATGAATGTACCAGCTACAAGAGAAGACCTCATGATAGTCAATATGGGTCCTCATCACCCATCAATGCACGGTGTTCTTCGACTCATCGTTACTTTAGACGGTGAAGATGTTATTGACTGTGAACCAATACTAGGTTATTTGCACAGAGGGATGGAAAAAATTGCAGAAAACCGAACAATTATACAATATTTGCCTTATGTAACACGTTGGGATTATTTAGCTACTATGTTTACAGAAGCAATAACCGTAAATGCACCAGAGCAGTTGGGAAATATTCAAGTACCTAAAAGAGCCAGCTATATTAGAGTGATTATGTTGGAGTTGAGTCGTATAGCTTCTCATTTATTATGGCTTGGCCCTTTTATGGCAGATATTGGTGCACAGACTCCTTTCTTCTATATTTTCAGAGAAAGAGAGTTAGTCTATGATCTATTCGAAGCTGCCACCGGTATGAGAATGATGCATAATTATTTTCGTATAGGAGGAGTAGCTGCTGATCTACCGCATGGATGGATAGATAAATGTTTGGATTTCTGCGATTATTTTTTAACAGGGGTTGCTGAATATCAAAAACTTATTACGCGTAATCCTATTTTTTTAGAACGAGTTGAGGGAGTAGGCATTATTGGTGTAGAAGAAGCAATAAATTGGGGTTTGTCAGGACCAATGCTACGAGCTTCCGGAATACAATGGGATCTTCGTAAAGTTGATCATTATGAGTGTTATGACGAATTTGATTGGGAAGTCCAATGGCAAAAAGAAGGAGATTCATTATCTCGTTATTTAGTACGAATTGGTGAAATGGTGGCATCTATAAAAATTATTCAACAGGCTCTGGAAGGAATTCCGGGAGGGCCGTATGAGAATTTAGAAATCCGATGCTTTGATAGAGCGAGGGATCCCGAATTGAATGATTTTGAATATCGATTTATTAGTAAAAAGCCTTCTCCCACTTTTGAATTGTCGAAACAAGAACTTTATGTGAGAGTCGAAGCCCCAAAGGGAGAGTTGGGAATTTTTCTGATAGGGGATCAGAATGTTTTTCCTTGGAGATGGAAAATTCGACCGCCGGGTTTTATCAATTTGCAAATTCTTCCTCAGTTAGTTAAAAGAATGAAATTGGCTGACATTATGACGATACTAGGTAGCATAGATATAATTATGGGAGAAGTTGATCGTTGAAATGATAATTGATACACCAGAAGTACAAGATATCAATTCTTTTTCCCGATTGGAATACTTAAAAGAGGTTTATGGGATCATATGGATGCTTGTACCTATTTTTACTCCTGTATTGGGAATCACAATAGGTGTACTAGCAATTGTGTGGTTAGAAAGAGAAATATCCGCAGGGATACAACAACGTATTGGACCTGAATATGCCGGTCCTTTGGGAATTCTTCAAGCTCTAGCAGATGGCACAAAACTACTTTTCAAAGAGAATCTTCTTCCATCTAGAGGAGATACTCGTTTATTCAGTATCGGACCATCCATAGCAGTCATATCAATTCTACTAAGTTATTTAATAATTCCTTTTGGCTCTAACCTTGTTCTATCCGATCTTAATATCGGTGTTTTTTTATGGATCGCCATTTCAAGTATTGCTCCCATTGGACTTCTTATGTCAGGATATGGATCAAATAATAAATATTCCTTTTTAGGTGGTCTACGAGCTGCTGCTCAATCAATTAGTTATGAAATACCATTAACTCTATGCGTGTTATCAATATCTCTACGTGCGATTCGTTGAGACATAAACCTTTCTCTATTCCCTTTCTTTTCTTTCTTTTTTTATAGGAAAGAAGTTGAATGAATTGAATAAATATCGTCATTTTTTATTCATCATTCGGGTTGATAAACTAAATCAGATAGTTATATGAGTGAAATAAAACA